AACCCCTTTGGAAATATTACCCGAATGGTATTTCTTTCCCGTATTTCAAATACTTCGTACAGTACCCAATAAATTATTGGGTGTCCTTTTAATGGTTTCAGTACCTGCGGGATTATTAACAGTACCCTTTTTAGAGAATGTTAATAAATTCCAAAATCCATTTCGTCGTCCAGTAGCGACAACCGTCTTTTTGATTGGTACCGTAGTGGCCCTTTGGTTGGGTATTGGTGCAACATTACCTATTGATAAATCCCTAACTTTAGGTCTTTTTTAATTTTTAAATTAAGTCAATTGTGAAATAAAATTAAAATATCACGACCTGTGTATCTAGGGAATAATCGCTTCAAACAAAGTGAATTGTCCCTAGATACACATCTATTATTTAATTTAATTTATTATTCAATTTAATTGGGGAATCTATCCCGATTCCGAATCTATGAATTGTGCTAAAGATTCAAAACCCATGTTCGGCTTTTTCGGTAAATCAATTGCGAAATGCTTTTCTAGAATGCCCAATATCTGTTTTACATCGTTTATGCGAAAATGTTCAATTTTCATAAGGTCCTCTTGACTGTTATTCAAAAGGTCCAATAATGTATATATATTGGACCTTTTAAGGCAATTATAGATCCTGGGAGGTAGTTCTGATTGGTCAATAAAAATCGATTTCAATGTTATTTTTTTTTTTTTTTTTCTTAGTTTATCCAATTTATCATGAAAGGTATAAGGGGGTAAAGGAACCATGTGTTGATTGTCCGCTAAATGTAAGTTTTCTTCTTCCGTATGTAAAAAAGGAATAAATAAATCAATCAAATTCCGGGAGGCTTCATGAAGTGCTTCTTTAGGAGTTAAACTTCCATTTGTCCATATTTCAAGAAAGAGTAGTTCTTGTTTATCATTCCCATTCCCATAAGAATGAATACTATGATTCGCGTTTCGAACAGGCATGAATACAGCATCTATAGCATAACTTCCGTCTTGAAAGTTATTATTTGGCGTTTTTATAAGATATCCGCGATTCCTCTCTATTTGTAATACAATACACAATTCAATGGGTTCCATCAAGCTAGCTATATGCTGTGTATTGTCAACGACTTCTACATAAGGCGGTAAGATGATATCTTGAGCAGTTACATATCCAGGACCCCTGACACAAATAGACGCGTCGCAAGTTCCGTATAGATTACTTCTTAATACAACTTCTTTCAAATTCATTAAAATGTCATGTACCGATTCTTGAATACCTACTAGGGTAGAATACTCGTGTGGTATTTTCTCAGATTTTGCACGTGTGATACATGTTCCTTCTATTTCTCCAAGCAAAGCCCTGCGCATCGCGATGCCTATTGTGTCAGCTTGACCTTTCATAAGTGGAGACAGAATAAAGCGTCCATAATAAAGACGCTTATTGTCTACTTTTGATTCAACACACTTCCACTGTAGTGTCCGAGTAGATACTGTTACTTTCTCTCGAACCATAATAATATTCAAAGAATTGAATCGTTTTTTTCTCTTGTTTATCTTTAAATCTCTTCAATTTTTATTTCTACACACGTCGTTTTTTCGGAGGTCTACAGCCATTATGTGGCATAGGGGTTACATCCCGCACAAAAGTTAATAGTATACCACTTCTGCGAATAGCGCGTAATGCGGCGTCTCTTCCGAGACCAGGTCCTTTTATCATGACTTCTGCTCGTTGCATACCTTGATCCACTACTGTACGAATAGCGTTTCCTGCTGCGGTTTGAGCAGCAAAGGGCGTCCCCCTTCTTGTACCCTTGAATCCACAAGTACCAGCAGAGGACCAAGAAACCACTCGACCTCGTACATCTGTAACAGTCACAATAGTATTATTGAAACTTGCTTGAACATGAATAACCCCCTTTGGTATTCTCCGTGTATTCTTACGTGAACCAATACGTCCATTCTTACGTGAACCAATTCTCGGTATAGTTTTTGCCATATTTTTTCATCTCATAAATATGAGTCAGAGATATATGGATATATCCATTTCGTGTCAAAAAGGACCCCCTCCCTTTTTTTACCCTTTTTACTTTTACATCGGGTGTTTTAACAAGTCTGATTATCCTTGTCTTTGTTTATGTCTTGGGTTGGAACAAATTACTATAATTCGTCCCCGCCTACGGATTAGTTGACATTTTTCACAAATTTTACGAACAGAAGCTCTTATTTTCATATTTGGCATTCCTCATTTTAATTCTGAATATACTTTTTGGAAGAAAATAGTTTTCTTGGAATTTTTCATCTCGAATCATCTTCTCACGAAAAGAATGTTGAAGTTGATAAAAACACCTAATCTTTTGAATCCTTATTGCGAAGTCGATAAATTATACGTCCTCTGGTTGAATCATAACGACTTACTTCAATTTTGACTCTATCGCCTGGTAGTATCCGTATAAAACTACGTCGGATCTTTCCTGAAACATAACCTAGAATCATATCTTGATTATCTAAGCGAATCCGGAACATACCGTTGGGA